CGCCTATCCTTCTTATTTTCCGCAAGGTAACTATCTCGATTTCCTATCGAAATTTATATAGAATCTTTGAAAAAGGCCTTCCTTCATAAACATAAGAAAGAAAAGACTTACTATCTTTGGGATCTGATCCTACACCGCCGCTCAATACCTTAGTCTTAGTGGATCAACTCTATTACATAAGTTAATTCCTAACTTTTATCTATTTTAGATAGAGGCATAAGTAAGCAGTTCTTTTCTTAATGTATTGGCCCAAAACCTCATTAATTGATCTTTACGGTGCTTCCTCACTATCAATTAGATCTTTCTTTTTTTATCCATAGACATAGAAAAAAGTATCTAGGCATAATTTCTTTTTTCATATTTTGATTAATATGACGAAGTTTCTTTCTTTGCTACAGCTCAAAGAAATCATCGTTTTGTACGATGCATTTGTAGCGAGCCTTTTTTAGCATTTACTAGCCGATTTTTTTTCTTCTTTTTTCTTTCTATAGTGGAGATAGACGCACGTAATGACAGATCACTGCCATATTATTAAAAGCTTGTGGTAAGAATGGGTTTCGTTCTAGTGCTCTAAAATAATATTCTAAAGCTTTCGTATGTTCTCCATTACTTGTGTGAATAAGACCTATATTATAGAGTATATAACTTCGATCGTAGGGATCGATTTCTAGTCGCATAGCTTCATAATAATTCTGTAAAGCTTCTGCATAATTTCCTTCGGATTGAGCTGACATACGTTACGGTCGTTATTCAATTCAAAGAATCTCCGTTCCAGAACCGTACGTGAAATTTTCACCTCATACGGCTCCTCCCTTAATATATATAATGAGAATTTTTTTTTTTGAATTATTCCATGTATTTTAATTCTCATTATAAACTGAGCGGGGCTAGTGTTTTTACAAAAAATATCTAGCCAACCTTCTTGCGCAAGAGCTTTTACTCGAATCGAATGTCTTGATACTAAATAGAAAGGATAACTCCAACAATTTCTTTGTCCTCAACGCCTACTAATTTCCAGAAAATAGTCACTTCAACAGTCTTCGATGGTTATATGGGTATCCAAAGTACGAACGAGATGGATGTTTGTTGTCCCAACCACTCTTGGTAGTCCCAATCAAAGAAAAGGGAATAGGTAAGTCATTTTTAACAAAGCTTTTGTGTTGTTGATTGCTAGGTGTAGTGCGTCTTCCCCTATGCCGCCTGTTAGTACTATATTATATTACTAGGAAGTAGGATTGACCTGTAATACAAAACACAAAGGTGTAACCTTTCGCTCAATACTAAAATTCAAAACTGAAACATAGTATCTGAGGTTGCATCAATCGGGGATACACGACAGAAGGAATTGTTCTATTTCTAAACTTCACCTTCAGCAAGCGTAGGTTTATTTTATTTCTAGAATTTAGAATATGGAAAAAGAAGATTTGTTCTTTCTATCCCGAATCATATGCCTTTCTCCTAAAACTATAAGCAGTAAAAGGAAACTGAATAATAAAGAGAATCAAATCACACCATCTCGGTAATAAGTAAATGCCTCCTTTTCCCCTGAGGTTGTCGGAATTATTCGTAATAAAATATTAGCCACAATTGAAAAGGTCTTATCAATAAAATTTCCATTTATCCTCGATCTAGGCATAGGTATCAATCCATTCGAAAATTCTTCTCATTACCCCGTGCGGGAAAACGATTACACAAAAAAAGGATTTGTACCGTACGAAATAACATAAAAACAGATTCATTTCCAAACAAAAAAATTGCAATAAAGATACAAATTATCTACTACTACTTAAAACTTATATTTTTTATTTATTCCAATTATTCCAAATACCCATTATAGTCTCAAAAACATAAATAAATCAGTTGATTTTTTTCAATTAATTTATTGAATCTGGTATATATAGAAATATCGCATTCATTTAAAGGATAGGAATATCCTTTTCGCAAAGATGAATCAATATATATTTTCTCTTTTCACAAGTAAAAACTTGTTTTTTTAAATTTCATTAAGTACTACGAGGAAATCTTTTTTAGAAAAAAGATTCTATTACTATTCTATTTTTGTTTGGATAGGTACGACTCCGACCAACCCAAACCCACCAATACTCGAAACTAATAGTATAATGAACAGTAATAGAAGTAGAAGAATTAATGGCTCGCTATTTCTTCGGTTTCTGAGTCATAATCGTTGTGTAGGAGAGATGGCCGAGTGGTTCAAGGCGTAGCATTGGAACTGCTATGTAGGCTTTTGTTTACCGAGGGTTCGAATCCCTCTCTTTCCGTACTTTCGCCTAATTAAATCCGCCAACATTCCTAACTGTAACAAATCAAATAACAAGAAATACTCTGAGATTAAAACAAAAGAGTTAGATCATTTTGTTTTTCTTCTATTTCGAATTTTTATGATACGTAAACGACTGGAAAGATATGAGTGAAATTTTTTTGTCAATCTATAAGACATGAATAGAACAATCCGAACTGGGATCGAATATATGAGTGGGCTAAAATCTGGATCAAACCCCTAATTTGGAACCTTAAGTCATTTTACTTTGGCAAAAGAAAGGGGTCAAATTGTCTGAACCCTTTGTTTTTTACTTTCTTTCGGACTAAGTCTGACGAGAATAATATTCTACCACTAGCAATTCATTTATTTTCAAACCGACCCACTTACTATCTATTATTTGATTAACTAATCCTTTATATGGGGATGGGTGAAGAGTCAAATGTTTGGGCAATTCCTCACGAGGGGATGAATCAAGATAATTTTGGATTAGAGCTTTGGATTTTTGTTCATCCCTCGACATAATAGTATCTTGGGGTTTGCAACGATAACTTGGGATATCGACGATACGGCCATTAACTAAAATATGTCTATGGTTAACTAATTGACGGGCTCCGGGAATAGTCAGAGCCATACCCAATCGAAAAATTATATTATCCAAACGCATTTCAAGTAATTGTAGTAAAACCTGACCTGTTGACCCTTTGGCTTTTCTGGCGATACGAACGTATTTAAGTAATTGTCGTTCTGTGATACCATAATGAAAACGCAATTTTTGTTTTTCTTCTAGACGAATACGATATTCAGATCTTTTCCCGGAACGTGATTGGTTTCTAAGATCACTTCCAGCTCTAGGCCGTTTATTAGTTAGTCCAGGTAAAGCCCCTAGACGGCGTATTTTTTTGAAACGAGGCCCTCGGTAACGTGACATAAAGACTCCTTTTCTTTATTTCTTTTTTTCTTTATAAATATAGAAATATTTATTTATTTATATTCCATTTTACAAAAAAACTAAATTAAAACTGAACTAAATGATAAATGAAACGAAATCCTATGAAGTATTGTATTACAATGAATAATACAATGGATTATATCTACAGCATATACGAACCCTTTAATTTCTATTAATTTCTATATTATATATTTTGTATTAAAATAAGTAAAAAAAAAAACAAAAAGCAAATAGTTCAATCTCGGCCGAACAAATCAGGAAAAAACTCGTTCTTTTTATTCCTAGTTGGAAGTTTCTACGACATAATAGATCGTTTTGAAGAAAATAAATCTTCTTCTTTTCTTTGTTCTCCGATTTCAAAAATATAGAGAAAATAAAAAGATTGAACAAATAAAAATCGAAAAAGCCGGCTATCGGAATCGAACCGATGACCATCGCATTACAAATGCGATGCTCTAACCTCTGAGCTAAGCGGGCTTACAGAACTTTTACATACATTTCGAATTGATTTTAGTTTAAGCTTACTTATTCTTTTATGATAGAAATTTCAAAGAAATCTTTCCAATCAAATAAATATTGAATTTAGTTTATTTCTTTATATGGATAATTAGAATATGTATATTCTAATTCTATTTTTAGTAGATTCAAATGCATTTCAAATAAAAAAAGTGCATTATGCAAATTTTCCTTCTATCTATAACTATAATAACTATCTATTTTTTAGAATTATAGAGGTCTCCCTTAAAAAAAACTGAAAAAAAAAAAATTAGAATGCATAAAGATGAACTCCGGATCATAATAACATAATAAGAAAATCTTCATCTTTTGTTCATAGTCTATGACGAAAAACAAAGAATCGACCCTTTGAGTATTGAAAATTGAGTGGTAAAATCAACGGGGAGAAAGATATATATGGTATATATCCATACATATTGAATTGTAGCTACAGAAATGATAGAATCATTTCTGATTAGACCAAATGAAATTCAACTATAGACGTCCGACAGAGATGAAACAATAAACGGGAAGGTCCTTACACGGAGATCCTAATCTTAAAACAAAACACAAAAGGGGATATGGCGAAATCGGTAGACGCTACGGACTTAATTGGCTTGAGCCTTAGTATGGAGACTTACTAAGTGAAAACTTTCAAATTCAGAGAAACCCTGGAATGAATCAAAATGGGTAATCCTGAGCCAACTTCTTTTTTTCAAAAGCAAAAAAAGGATAGGTGCAGAGACTCAAAGGAAGCCGTTCTAACAAAAGAGGTTGGTTGGTTTGACTGTGTTATTCTAAGAATTCTTTTGTCAAAACTCCATCCAATCCAAAAAGGGTGAACAATATACTATGTCAAATGATTAACGACATCCCGAATCTATTTTGTATTTTTTTTTCTAATTTTTGGATATTTTTTATTATTTCGATATTTACTATTTAATAGAGAAGATGAAATTCTCGCTAAATAAAAATTGAGAATATGAAATGAAAATATATATATTTTATGAATTGGAAAAAAGGGACGAATTTTTGTGAATCTATTTCAAGTTGAAAAAAGAATCCAATATTCATTCATCAAATCATTCACCCCCGAGAATAAAGATAGAGTCCCATTCTACATGTCAATCAATACTGACAAGAATGAAATTTATAGTAAGAGGAAAATCCGTCGACTTTAAAAATCGTGAGGGTTCAAGTCCCTCTATCCCCAAAATATTTTTTTTACTTCCTAACTAGTTATCTTTTTTTTTATTAACAGTTTGAAGGAGCTTA